CTTTGAATTGATAGGAGTCCACTTTATCATCTCTATGGGATTAGATCCCGAATTATTTTGAAAGAAAAGAAGAAAACAAATAGATTATGGAAGTCAATATTCTTGCGTTTATTGCTACTGCGCTGTTCATTTTAGTTCCTACTGCCTTTTTACTTATCATATACGTCAAAACAGTCAGCCAAAACGATTAATTTGAATGAAACTTGAATTATTCATTTTTCTTAATGATTGAAGAAATCAAAGGGTTTAAAACTCTATTTAAGTCTTAAATGAAATGTGGAATCAGAAGTATCTGAGATAGTGTGGTAGAAAGAGCTATATATAGCTCTTTCTACCACACTATACAATTGAGTATTGTAGAATATTTCATATTCATTCATATTCTTAGTACATAAAACATAAAGTTGTATTGTATACAGAAAGAAGCTTTCTCTTAGATAGAGAAATTCACAATAGATATCTATATCTAAGTAATAAGATAATATCTCATATATAAATATCTCATATATATTAGTATTAGACATACATCAAAATGAAATAGCACTCGAATTTTCTATTTTTTCTCTACACCCATTTGTATGCATTTTGATCAATCCAAAAGAATTGCAAGCCCAACTGCATGAATTCTTTATTTTTTATATCTCTTCTTATGGATATGGATCCGGGGGCCCATCGAAAGAATTCATGTAGGAAGAATAGTACGGGCATATACTATCTACTATATACTATATAATAATATACCATATAAATACCATACTAATAAGAAAGAAATAGAATAATAAAAGAAAACTATTGAATATAGGATTCAATCGAAAATAGAAATCTAATACTACTAATATATCTAATGATATCTAAAAAATAATCTATAAATAATCTATAGATATAGATAAACTAAAGCAAGTCAAGTTTTTTTTAAGCTTTCGCAAAACGATCACAATTGATACAAGTAGATTTTTCAGTAAAGTACTAAATTAGTAATGTTCCTAGCTCTAAAGCCCACTCCTTCCCCATACTACAAGTGAAAGAGAAAATGTGAACACTACCATTAAAGCAGCCCAAGCGAGACTTACTATATCCATGTTAATGATGTCCCTTATTGAAGTAATTATTCCATTATTGATTCATAATCATAGTGTAATCAATGGTGCAGAGTCAAAATAGGATTCTTACTTATGGCTCTTTATAAAACAATTTCATGAATCCACTCATAAAAGGTTACTAGATTTCTGAATTCTATTGAAATAGAAAGAATAATTGGAAAAAAAAAATAGAATAAATATATAAATATAATGAAAGAAAATAGAATATATAAGAAAAAAAAATAAGTCAACCATTCTGATTCAATTTATGAGCAGCACTCAGAGCCTCTAGTGAGTCTGGATACAAAGTATATTCAGTTCTTTCCACAACCACAATTCTTAAATGAATTTACCATCAGCCTATCCAATCTAATTTCATCGCAGACATAGTTAGTAGGCACTACCTAAATATTAAGAAAGTTCTAGTGTAAAATAATTAGGGAGTCTTTCTAGTCTTTTTTAGAATCCTTTTTTCAACCTTAGTAGCCAAAATGGAGTTTCTCTTAGGAACCTTTGGATACCAAGATTTCCGACTTCTTACTTTCATAGTTCTGATGCCCAGGATAAATTCTCACTATTTCTTTTATTTGATTATTTGATTCAATTCATAATAGCCCAAACCAATTCTTAATAAGATTGGGTTGCTTCAGATTTATTGGTACCTGTTTGAGCCACACTCAGAACCCAGATTTTGAGAAAAAAGATGACAGTATTTTTTTATAGGCCTACGGGTTCTTAAAATCAAGTATCAGCAGACCTAGCCCTTGCTATGCTTTTGCGGGACAAGGATTCGTCAAGTTCGATCAACAGGATTAAGAAATTCCAACTATTTTTTGTTGATCAGGCGACACCCAGATTCGAACTGGGGATAAAGGATTTGCAGTCCCCCGCCTTACCACTTGGCCATGTCGCCAAATTCCATCCAAAACGGATAAATAAATTCGAAATTCTATATTCTATTTTAAATTATATTTAAATTCTATTTATCTAATTCTATTTAGATATAGATATATCTATCTATTCTTATACTTATATTTACTTATATTCTATTTATTAGTATTCTCTTTCTATTCTTCTCCTCATTTTGTTTTGATTTGAATTTTTTACTTTATTTTTATTCATTTCTTTTCTTTTTGGATCTTGAATACCATTGTACTTATCCTTTTCCAAAAAAGGATTCCTCTTTTTTATTGGATACTGTTTCTCTTCTTTTCTTCGATTTCTTTTATCTCAAAACACGCGTCGCTTAAAAACTTACCTTCTCTTTTCACTTTTCTATAGATCTATCAAATCTATAGAAAAGTGAAAAGATTCCCGGCCCCGGTCACAGACTCTAAAATGCAGAGCGATTTAGAATAATTCACTCTTTACTTCATTAACTATTTACTTAATTACTCTTTTACTCTTACTTACTTTTCTTACTTTGAATTAGGAATTAGCGAACAGCTCTTAATTTTGTATCTCCATTTTTCTTACCTTAATGGATGCAAAATCCAATTGATTTACGACTAATCATTATCAATTACATTAGCAATTCTAATTATAAGAAAATATATGTGTATATGTAAACCCCAGAACAGTGTAAACTCCAAAACAGAAATTTTTATACGTGGATACCGAGCCCGGGTCTATTTCTTATGCACATATCCTATCCCTATTATAGGATCATCGTGCTTGAATATTTCATTGAATATGAATAGAAGATAGACATTATGATAGGGTGCGACCTAACCTATGTTGCACCAAGTTCAATTATGATAAAAGATGTGATATACGGATAGCTAGATAGCTATCTTCCTAAAGATTACTCCTATGACCAAAAAAAGATTTGCGAATTCCTTTTTGAACATTCAATTGCGTGTGCTAAAAAAAGAGAAACTCTATGCTGTTTTCTTCTGTTTTTATCTTATTCATAGAGAGCAGATTAAATCCTGAATTCATTGAATTTTTATTTTTTTGTACCCTGATGATAATATCATAATAAAAGAATTAGGTAGAAATTGGATCAATTTTGATATCCGATAAAAGACTCCATCAGCCTAAGTGACAGAATTTTTCCCAGGAATGCTTTATCCATTTCCATTTCTTTCTATTTGTACCTGGCTCAAGCTCAAATTCGAACTTGCATCAAAAAGGCCCTCCATTTCTCTGTCTTGCTTCCGTTTATATGTATGATATATATGGTATATGGATGGAGTTGACTAAGATTTTATGTGATTCAGTAAACAGAATATACATTCCATCATTGCTAGATCAATCGGTAGGGTTCGATGAATAGTGAGCCAAGCCAATAATGGGATTTTTTCAATAAAGAGGAAACTTCAGATTAAGATGCTCCAGAATGGAAATGAGGGAATGTCCACAATACCTGGATTTAGTCAGATACAATTTGAGGGATTTTGTAGGTTCATTAATCAGGGCTTGACGGAAGAATTTCATAAGTTTCAAAAAATTGAAGATAGAGATCAAGAAATTGAATTTCAATTATTTGTGGAAACATATCAATTGGTAGAGCCCTTGATAAAAGAAAGAGATGCTGTGTATGAATCACTCACATATTCTTCGGAATTATATGTACCCGCGGTCTTAATTTGGAAAACCGGTAGAAATATGCAAGAACAAACCGTTTTTATTGGAAACATCCCTATAATGAATTCTTTTGGAACCTCTATAGTAAATGGAATATACCGAATTGTGATCAACCAAATATTGCAAAGTCCTGGTATTTACTACCGTTCAGAATTGGAACATAACGGAATTTCTGTCTATACCAGTACTATAATATCGGATTGGGGGGGAAGGTCGGAATTAGAAATTGATAGAAAAGCAAGGATATGGGCCCGTGTAAGTAGAAAACAAAAAATATCTATTCTAGTTCTATCATCAGCTATGGGTTCGAATATAAGAGAAATTCTAGATAATGTTTGTTACCCTGAAATTTTCTTGTCTTTCCCGAATGATAAAGAGAAAAAAAAGATTGGGTCAAAAGAAAATGCTATTTTGGAGTTTTATCAACAATTTGCCTGTGTAGGGGGGGATCCGGTATTTTCTGAGTCCTTATGCAAGGACTTACAAAAGAAATTTTTTCAACAAAGATGTGAATTAGGAAAGATTGGTCGACGAAATATGAACCGGAGACTTAATCTTGATATACCCCAAAACAATACATTTTTGTTACCACGAGATCTATTGGCTGCTGTGGATCATTTGATTGGAATGAAATTGGGAATGGGTACACTTGACGATATGAATCACTTGAAAAATAAACGCATTCGTTCTGTAGCAGATCTATTACAGGATCAATTTGGATTGGCTCTTATTCGTTTAGAAAATACGGTTCGAGGGACTATATGTGGAGCAATCAGGCATAAATTGAGACCGACTCCTCAAAATTTGGTAACTTCAACTTCATTAACAACTACTTATGAATCGTTTTTTGGTCTACACCCTTTATCTCAAGTTTTGGATCGAACTAATCCATTGACACAAATTGTTCATGGGCGAAAATGGAGTTATTTGGGTCCTGGAGGATTGACGGGGCGAACTGCTAGTTTTCGGATACGAGATATCCACCCGAGTCACTATGGACGTATTTGTCCAATTGACACGTCCGAAGGAATCAATGTTGGACTTATTGGATCATTAGCTATTCATGTGAAGGTTGGTTATTGGGGATCTATAGAGAGTCCATTTTATGAATTATCTGAGAGATCAAAAGAGGCACAGATGGTTTATTTATCACCAAATAGAGATGAATATTATATGGTAGCAGCAGGAAATTCTTTGGCCTTGAATCGGGGTATTCAAGAACAACAAGTTGTTCCAGCTCGATATCGTCAAGAATTCCTGACTACTGCATGGGATGAGATTCATTTTAGAAGCATTTTTCCCTTCCAATATTTTTCTATTGGAGCTTCCCTCATTCCTTTTATCGAGCATAATGATGCGAATCGAGCTTTAATGAGTTCTAATATGCAGCGCCAAGCAGTTCCCCTTTCTCGGTCCGAGAAGTGCATTGTTGGAACTGGGTTGGAAGGCCAAACGGCTCTAGATTCGGGGATTTCAGCTATAGCCGAACGCAAGGGAAAAATCATTTCTACTGATACTCAAAAAATCATTTTCTTAAGTAATGGGGATACTCTAAGCATTCCATTAGTTATGTATAAACGTTCCAACAAAAATACTTGTATGCATCAAAAAACTCAGGTTCAGCGGGGTAAATACATTAAAAAGGGACAAATTCTAGCGAGCGGTGCGGCTACAGCTGGTGGGGAACTCGCTTTAGGAAAAAATGTATTAGTAGCTTATATGCCATGGGAAGGTTACAATTTTGAAGACGCAGTACTCATTAGCGAACGTCTGGTTTATGAAGATATTTATACTTCTTTTCACATCCGGAAATATGAAATTCAGACTCATGTAACAAGCCAAGGTCCTGAAAGAATTACTAAGGAGATCCCGCATTTAGAGGCTCGTTTACTCCGAAATTTAGACAGAAATGGAATTGTGATGCTGGGATCTTGGATAGAAACAGGTGATATCTTAGTAGGTAAATTAACACCTCAGACAGCGAGCGAATCGTCCTATGCCCCGGAGGATAGATTATTACGAGCTATACTTGGCATTCAGGTATCCACTTCAAAAGAAACTTCTCTAAGACTACCTGTAGGAGGAAGGGGTCGAGTTATTGATGTGAGATGGATCCATAAAAAGGGGGTTTCCAATTATAATCCAGAAAGGATTCGTGTATATATTTCACAGAAACGTGAAATCAAAGTAGGTGATAAAGTAGCTGGAAGGCATGGGAATAAGGGTATAATTTCTAAGATTTTGTCTAGACAAGATATGCCCTATTTGCAAAATGGAACGCCCGTTGATATGGTATTCAACCCATTAGGAGTCCCCTCGCGAATGAATGTGGGACAGATATTTGAATGTTCGCTCGGTTTAGCGGGGGATCTGCTAAAGAAACATTATAGAATAGGGACCTTTGATGAGAGATATGAGCAAGAGGCCTCAAGAAAACTAGTGTTTTCTGAATTATATGAAGCCAGTAAGCAAACAAAAAATCCATGGGTATTCGAACCCGAATATCCGGGAAAAAGCAGAATATTTGATGGAAGAACAGGAGATCTTTTTGAACAACCTGTTCTAATAGGAAAGTCCTATATCCTAAAATTAATTCATCAAGTTGATGATAAAATCCATGGACGTTCCAGTGGGCATTACGCACTTGTTACACAACAACCTCTTAGAGGGAGGGCCAAACAAGGGGGACAAAGAGTAGGAGAAATGGAAGTTTGGGCTCTAGAGGGATTTGGTGTTGCTCATATTTTACAAGAGATGCTTACTTATAAATCTGATCATATTAGAGCTCGTCAAGAAGTACTTGGTGCTACGATTATTGGAGCAACAGTACCTAATCCAGAGGGTGCTCCAGAATCTTTTCGATTGCTCGTTCGAGAACTACGATCTTTGTCCCTGGAACTGAATCATTTCCTTGTATCTGAAAAGAACTTCCAGATGAATAGGAAGGAAGCTTGATCTCAATGAATCAGAATTTCTATTCTATGATCGACCAGTATAAACATCAACAACTTCGAATTGGACCAGTTTCCCCCCAACAAATCAGGGCTTGGGCAGAAAAAATTCTGCCCAATGGAGAGATAGTTGGAGAGGTTACAAAACCCTATACTTTTCATTATAAAACTAATAAACCGGAGAAAGATGGATTGTTTTGTGAAAGAATTTCTGGACCTATAAAAAGTGGGATTTGTGCTTGTGGAAATTACCGAGGGATTGGGGTTGAAAAAGAAGACCCGAAATATTGTGAAGAATGCGGGGTGGAATTTGTTGATTCTCGGATACGAAGGTACCAAATGGGATACATCAAACTGACATGTCCAGTGACTCATGTGTGGTATTTGAAACGTCTTCCTAGTTATATTGCGAATCTTTTAGATAAGCCCCTTAGGGAATTAGAGGGCCTAGTATATTGCGATGTGTGATTTGATCGAAATTTTCATTTGACAGATTTGGACTGAGAAACTGTCATCCCATTTAATCTGATTGGGATGTCCCCGGTTTTGACATGTATCTTGGGAGGAGGAACATGAAGCTCAGAAATATGGGTGCATTAAAGACTTAAAAAGGGAAGAAAAGGGGAATTGATCCATGGTCGATTCCGTAACAGATAATATAGGAATAGTTAGTTATACCTCGTGAAAAAAGACTTTTTATGGAATTAGACATTCCCTTTGTTTGAGACAGAAATTCTGTTCAGGCAAGCGCAAGTGAATATGGCATGGTTACGGAAGCTTATCTATCGCATATATGCTTCAAGGGATATCATGGCACATAACCATCGAGGTGAGTAGAGACCTAAAAAAGATCGAATGGAACAATACAATATAATATATAG